GACAACAGTAAGAAATTAAGTAATAAACTGAGAAAAAGAAAAAAAGAATAATCAATGGAATAAAAGAAGAAATGTCCCGGCCAGTACTTAAGCAGATCAGGCCGGGAGAATAAACCTTTCGTATAAAATCAAAGAACTAAGATATTCTTTCTATTGAGGAGATCCGTTTTGAGTCATTATCTATATTGAATTCCTGATCAATTGCTTTTTTCTATCTTTTTCTTAATATTAAATACTTTGTTTAAGTTTAAATTTGAATTTTAATAGCTATTTTAAAAATTTCTATTATTTATTAGAATATTTCGAATTTCTATTTTAATAATATAATAATATTTTTTTTTATTAAAATAGAATAATATAATAAAATAAATAATAATAATAAAGTTAAATAAGATTAAATAAATAAAAATCAAATGAAAAAAGAAAATAAAGAGAAGAAGGTGGATTTTTATCAATCTTTATTTCACGTGTTACATCACATAACAAATTTTCAATTTGGAATTAGGAGAGATGGCTGAGTGGACTAAAGCGGCGGATTGCTAATCCGTTGTACAAATTATTTGTACCGAGGGTTCGAATCCCTCTCTTTCCGCTTTCTCTGATCACTTGGTATTTTCGAATTCGAAAAGATTCTCATCCCTTGATTTTATCATAGTTAAATGTATGAAACAAATAAGATTATTAAGAATTAATTTTTTAAAAAGCAAAAAAAAAACTAGAAATTTTTTATTCCTCACGTCCAGGATTGCGCCCTGGATCATTAGATAAGAATCCAAAGATAAAAAGGGAAACAAAGAATATCACTACTGTGTAAACAAAGAGTTTGAGAGTAAGCATTACACAATCTCCAAGATCATTTTTTTTTTTGAAAAAGGGGAATAGATTGCCCATTTTTTACCACATATACCATTTTTTTTGTTTTGACACCCCAAAAAATTAAAAATAAAACGAATTTTTTTGTAATAAGATTTTGATTCATTCGTTACCCGAAATTTCTTGTCATATCAATAATTAGGTATTATGGAGTACCTAATAGTCCATACTCACCGGAAGGTCAGAACGGGGAAAAGGCTGATCCAAATTCATCGCTGCGGTTATTCATTCAATATACAAGAATTTCTATTTTTGAATCGAGGGTTCGTAATGTAAGACTTATCTGATCTTATCAATTTTTAGAATTTTTTTATCAAATACATCATCAATTTAGCAGAGTATTAAAGATTTCATCGAAAACTTACAGCGGCTTGCCAAACAAAGGCTAAGAGAAAAAAGAATAAAGGTATGACAGGCATAACATCTATGATTGGATTGAAAATGGCATAAGCTTCGGGCAATTTGGCGAAGAAAAAACTACTCGAATAAAGGACAGAATTAAGACAGATACCGATTAAACTAAAGATATTAAGCATAACAAGCATTTCGTTCTTGTGGATTAGATAATTTTGAGTTATTTTTATAAGGGAAAAATGAAAAAGGCAGATCAAGAAATCCTTCTTTTTCTTCGGTTCGGACTTTCCCAAATAAAAAATCCCTCCCCCCATTATCATTCTAAAATGAGAATATAAGGAATTCAACTTTCATACAATATCTTAATTGAATTCTATGTAATGATCAATGAATTTTTTTGATTCTATATCTACATGTCTTGAATCCTAGCAACAAAATATCCCATATGTTTTTGTGTATTTGGGTTGGGATTGACGAATAACCAATACCAATATTAGTGTTGATTAATATCGAATAGAAATCAAAATGGGGCGTGGCCAAGCGGTAAGGCAGCGGGTTTTGGTCCCGTTATTCGGAGGTTCGAATCCTTCCGTCCCAGATCGTTTTTCATGAAACGAAAGATGGGATCACACTGCATTCCACATGAAACAATAATTTGTTAAAGGGAAAAATCTTTTCTTATTAATTTTCAGAATGGTTCTAAGAATCATATCTGAGAATTCGTTTGGTTTCTCACAAACGGAATCAAGTGTCAAATGTGGGTAAAATTGAATATCTTTATTTTCATTCAATTCATATGATAGAATATGGGGTTAAATTAAATAAATTTGATCCTTGCTGACCCTTATCCGGATAAATACTTATTTATCCGTAGATAGAAATATTATATACCGGTTGAACCAATGACTATTCATGATTTTATATTGAATCAATTCCATACCGCTTTGAAATTTCAATTAGAGGAATGTTATGGTAAAACTTCGTTTGAAACGATGTGGTAGAAAGCAACGTGCGACTTGAAGGACATGGTCGGCTGTGGATTTTTACATCCGCCATCTTCTATAGTAATGAAGATGCTCTTGGCTCGACATAGTTTGTTCTGTTCTGCCCGGAACCTAATTTGTGTTGGGTTATAAGTAAATAGTACATGATGAAGCTCGAGAAGAAAGGATTGATTCATTTTTCAAGGGAAAGAATCTAGGGTTAGTGAAAATCAATAAGTTAGACCAACTCTGTAAGTATATCCTCACTATATATAAATTATAAATTGAAAGGTTCAAATTCAGAACAAGTTTGAAAAGTCAAATTTTTCTAAATTGGTAAAACTATTTCGATGAAAAGTGTATCACAAGGGAATCAATCATTCGTATTCTATTTATATAGAAAGAAATAACAAAAAAAGGTATGTTGCTGCCATTTTGAAAGGAATAAGGATCCCCGAGGTAATGTCTAAACCCAATGATTTCACAAAGCAAGGATAAAGGATTCCGAAACAAGGAAACACTATTTTCAATTGTCTCAACAATTGGATCAGACCGAGGAATAAAAATAGATTCGAAATGAGACAAACAAAAGAGTTTAGAGACGGCTCAATAAATGTCTAAGGATTTTCTTGTCAGAATTACCCAACTTGAGTTATGAGTATGAATGAGATTTCTTCCTTTTTCTGTAAGTAAGAAGAAAAAAGTACTCAATTCAAATTATAGTAAAATTCATTATTTTATGGATCCACTTGCTATTATATACAGAAATTGGAATCATTTTTCTCGAGCCGTATGAGGAAAAAACCTCCTATACGTTTCTAGGGGGGGCATTGTTTATTTACATCTATCCCAATGAGCCATCTATCGAATCGTTGCAATTGATGTTCGATTCCGAAGAGAAGGAAGAGATCTTAGAAAAGTAGGTTTTTACGATCCGATAAAGAATCAAACTTATTTAAATGTTCCTGCTATTCTATATTTCCTTGAAAAAGGTGCTCAACCTACAGGAACTGTTTATGATATTTTAAAGAAGGCAGAATTCTTTAAAGAAAGAACTTTGAGTTAATTAAAGGAAAAAACAAAATTATTAAATAAATAAAATAAAGTAGGGAAGGGTAACTAGTATCTATCCTTGTGTAATTATTTCTATTTACACACCATTTTCCTTTTTATTGCTTTATTCATATTTTGGTGGGGGAATTTAATTTAACAACAAACAAGGGGTTAAGCTTGCTTATCGTACTTTTATTGATTGAATAAACCGGGGATTTTTTATTTACCTTTTCCTTAATTTTTCCCATTTCAATTTCTTATTTATGTTGTGCCAATCCAACACAAGTCTTTATTTTATTTACTTGATTTACTTTCTCAACATTGCTTTTATATTGACAATGGTGTATCGAACAAATATAATTCGATCGTAGATAAATAGGGCTGTTTATCCCCACCCCATATTGGTTTTTTTTGTTTCCTTCACTCAAATGATGGGTTTGCCTTGCTGCATTTACTCTCATACAAGATGTATTTTCTTAGGGAAAATAAAAAAAGAATTTGATAAAAAATGGGTGGTCTGTCATAATTTTTACATTTTGATTAGGAATATTTTTAATCCGATCCGCTAATTTTGGTATTTTGTGTTTCTAATTGATCAGAAAATCCTTCTTTTCAATGTGTTGCTAGTTCAATGTTTTGATAGGGTCGTGCAGTGCAATTCAATTTATTTTTATATTTCGATCGTATCTACATATCCTATTTATCCGGGTTGCTAACTCAACGGTAGAGTACTCGGCTTTTAAGTGCGACTATGATCTTTTACACATTTGGATGAAGCAACAAATTCGTCCAGACTATTGGTATAGTCTATAAGACCACGACTGATCCTCAAGGGTAATGAATGGAAAAAACAGCATGTCGTAATAAAATCAATTTATTATTTTATTAGATTTTCTATTTTATTAATTTATTTAATTTGAAATGAAAGTCAAAGTTAAAGTAGAACTTTGAGTTTATCCTTACCGAATCATTACAGTTCCAAAAGATTGTTTTTATTTTTGGAAGGGGACAAAAGAAATTCACATTTACAGTTGGGTCTAGTGAATAAATGGATAGAGCTCTATGGCTCCAATTCTGGTAAAATAAAAAGCAACGAGCTTATGTTCTTAATTGGAATGATTACCCGATCTAATTAGATGTTAAAAATGAATTAGTGCCTAATGCGGGAAAGAGTGGGTTCTCCTGTGAGTGAACCATTGATTTTTTCTTTTTTTTTTCAGAATCCTAATTATTCTTTATTATGGATTGTAGACAGATGTGTAGAAGAAACAGTATATTGATAAAGAGAATTTATTCCAAAGTCAAAAGAGCGATTGGGTTGCAAAAATAAAGGATTTTTTCTCCTGTTGTAATTATAACGAACATAAACCAATTGGATAGAAAAGGAAGGTAAAAAGATCCGTTGATCGGACTCCCTCTTTCTTTTCCGGGGTATATATTTTTTTCTTACTATACTATATACATAATACAATACATAATACCCTGTTCTGACCATATTGCACTATGTATGTATCATTTGATAAACCAAGAAAAACCTTCTGCCTCTGGCTCAAGTAGAAATGTAAATGGAAGAATTACAAGGATATTTAGAAAAAGATAGATCTCGGCAACAATACTTCCTATATCCGTTTCTTTTTCAGGAGTATATTTATGCGTTTGCTCATGATCATGGTTTAAACGATTCGATTTTTTACGAACCCGTGGAAATTTTTGGTTATGACAATAAATCTAGTTCAG